ATTCTCTGGATTAGCTAGATTTCTCTAGATTAGATATCGTAGAAATACTTTCTAGACTCTTTTCTTTCTTACCCTATTTATTTAGTTTAGTATCTCAGAAAAATGGAAATTTTGGATAAGTTTATTGAATAAGTTCTGATCCATCTGGAAAACCGAAACCAAGACTAGGAATTTTTGACGAAGAGGATCCAAAATCATTACTCTTTCGATCCAAGAAAAGGAATTTTCTACGCCCCTTTCTTGGATCGAAGACTAGGAAGACAAGCCTCCTAGAATTATTTCTTCCCCGCATTTCTAGTTCGTTCTATTCCCCGCTTCCTTATGCTAATAGCTATTCCAATTTGATTCTATTTCAATGCCATAAAATGGATCCATTTTCGAATATTGAAGGCAATAGGACTCTGGTCGTACCAATTCCATTTTGTTAAAAAAACAAAGAAAGAGGTGCTAAAGTCATAAAGTCAACTAAAAGCATTTTCTTCAAACAAAAATCGACCTATTCTGACTAGAAATGTGGTACAAGGGGTTGCCCAAAACTCGTAGAAAAAGAGCAAGTAAATAAAAGATTTTTCCGAATTTATTTTTTGATCATACATAATTGACAACAATAATTTTATTCTTTTTACGAACCCCATGTCGATAAATTCGGGAGTCTAGAAATTCATTTCGGCCAATTGAACCTTCTCGAACTGTTTCTTTTTAAGAACCAAAACTATTTGTGCCAAAATAACAGATGCCAAGAAGAACAAAAGACCTTGGACACGGAATGGATCTTGAAGAACTAGTTCTGCATCTCCCTGACCAAATCCACCCACGTTAGGATTACTCGTTAATGGTTGATCCAATTTGATGGATTCACCCTCTGAGACAAGAAGTTCTGGGCCTGGAGGGATAATATCAACCACTTGACGTCCATTCGATGGATCTGTTATGGTTATTTCATATCCCCCTTTTTCTTTTCGTATGATTTGACTTACTAGACCCCCCCCTCTAGCATTATAAACTGTATTGTTACTCTTACTTCCGTCGGGGTAAATCTGACCCCTTCCCCTGTTCCCTCCTACGTAGATAGGATATTTTAAAAAGTGAACATCTTTCTTAGTAGCGGGATCGGGGGAAAGAATAGGAAAGGTGATTTCACTATATTTCTGACCAGGGACAGGTCCTATCACAAGAATATTTTTTTGATTAGGGCGATAGCTCTGAAAAGACAAATTGCCTATCTTTTCTTTCATTTCGGGAGAAATACGATCGGAAGGAGCTAATTCAAACCCCTCCGGTAAAATAAGAACAGCCCCCACATTCAAAGCCCCTTTCTTACCATTAGCAAGAACTTGTTTCACTTGCTTATCATAAGGAATTCGAACAACTGCTTCAAATACAGTATCAGGAAGTACCGCTTGTGGAACCTCAATATCCACGGGCTTATTAGCTAAATGGCAATTGGCACATACAATACGCCCAGTCGCTTCTCGTGGATTTTCATAACCCTGTTGCGCAAAAATGGGATATCCACTTGAAATGGATGTCCGAGTCATGATATATATCATGAGCGATATGGAAATAGATCGAGTAATCTCTTCCTTTAGCCAAGAAAAAGTATTTCTAGTTTGCATGGTCTAATCATTGATCCGAAAATTTCTACAATAAATTGGGTAGGTCCCTAGTAGAGTTCCCTATCCACGATTCTGCTCTATTTTTGGAATCATTTTACTGGAATACTATAGGATGAAAATCGTCCGGATAGAAAGTTTTTAATCCTTATGTAGAACTAAAAAGTCAGAAAGATTCTAATTGATTAGATTCCTATCGGTGGATCATTTATCAATCATTCATTGAATGATAAATAACTACAAGTGACGGAGATATACGATTTAAATAACGGAAAATCCAATATTTAAAAAGACTATCGAGAATAACTGGAAAAGTGGAAACAAGACCAGATAGAATTTGATCATTATGAACAAATCCAAAATCTTTGTAGACAGAACCAATCATTAGTTCCCAACCGTGAGGGGAATGAAATCCGATACATAAATCCGTTAATAAAAGAATCGAAAAAGCTTTTATTGTATCACTTAAGTTATATAAGAATTCCTGAGCATAAGAGTTAAGAATAACAAGTTCTTCATTACCTAAAATAGAATAACCGCTTAGAATAAGAAAATAGATTATATTTGTCGAGAAGTGCAAAATCGTATGGATACGATCCTCGTTGTCTATCTTGATTAATTTGATCGTTTCTTTGTGGATTCCTAGAGGAAACTTCTGTAGATATGTTTCCGAGTATTCCTTGATCATTTCATCCAAGAAGAGGATTTCTTCTAATTCTAGGAACCTTTCTAGAATACTTTTTTCTTGAATATCATTCAAGAAAAGTTCGGAGTGACCCGTATTCGCCCGATTCGTAATCCAAGATTCCATACATTTCGTAAATGAGAGAGAAATCCACGAGAGCAAAAAGACTCTAGATGCAAGATACAAAAGAGGAGTGAATGCTTTCTTTTTTGCCATTTTTCACCTGTGAATTTTGAATTAAGCCACTTCATTTGTCGACTCTATGTGATCGAATATTTCTTTCAAACATGAGTTTTACACAAGAAACCTATGAATCTATTTGGTTTGTGATTTTGGTTGAATCTAGAAAGAATACAGAAATAGACTAAGGCTCCACTTCGAATTTGCATCAAGAAATAATCTTGAAAATGTTGTTTCCCGATATCTCAATTCAGCAAATTCCAAACAAGTGTCTCCTTTCGATGAATGACCGAAAGAAGTCTTTTAAGGAATGAATCTGATTTCGATTTTGAGACCAAAGGACTCCCTTTGGTCTCAAAATCGAAATCAGACTTCGAAAAAATTCCAATGATTCCCCATAGACCATAGACAAGAATCAAATAATTGAGAGAAATTGTGATGATCAAAAAAATGAGCGGCAAAACAGAAATGGGACAGTTATCATTATTAATAAAACTAATGATTCTTTAGTAAAGAATAGAAACGAAAGGATAAAAAAGGGTCGATTGACAAAAAGTCAATAATTTCCAGGATATCATTTATCTGCATCTAAAGTCTCACTTCCAACAAATATTGAACTTCAAAAAAAAGAGAAATTTCTTTCTTTCGAAATCCTTTGATATATGAGATCATTTGAATCTAGTAGTTCAATTTCTGACTTGTTTCAATTCAGTTGCATGGACTTGGATACGCATAAAAAAAAAAAAAGCGTTTTATTTTCGGGTTGTTCGATATACGTCAGCTTTGGCTCGACTGAATGTTCGAACGAAACTTCCGTTAAGTTATGTTATAGAAAAAAACAGGATTCTTGCATTTTTTCCCTGCTCCTGAGAAAGGAGTCGTTCTTCAGCCCAGTTTTTTATCAAAGGACTTCAATTGGGACGCGAAAGAAATAGGCCAATTCCGCGGCTTTTTGTTCCATTTCTCGTGGAGTCAAACTCTCATCAGTACGGATCAAGGGAATAGCCCCTTGCCCTCGGATATCCAGATAAAGGACACGACGGGTAGAAAGACCCTCTTTCACTTCTATTCTAAGGGATTGAATATCTTTTATAGGGAATCGGAAGAATATGCGGCGATTTTTTCCAGGAAATCCCCAACGAAAAATACACACTACTCCTTCCTTTCTATCGAATCGATCATAACCACTCCCTACATTCCAGGAAATTGTGCACCACAAATAGAAACTAATAAAGAGACCCGCGATCCCGTAGAAAGACATCACGATCCCTTGTGGAAAAAAAAGAATTTGCTCAGATGGAACAAAATAGATCAAATTTCGACCAAGATAACTGGAAATTCCAATCAATAAGAATCCTAATGCACCTAAAAAAATGATAAGGGCCCAGCAAAAATTACTTAGTTTTCGAGACCCCGGTATAAGTTCTATCCATATATGTTCTGATCGCCAACTCATACTTGATCCGATTTCATTTTATTCGAATTGAGAGAATACCCCAAATGACTTTGATTTGACTTTGTTTCCGAAGCAATTCTCATCAACTAACACTAGTTTGATGACAACTTTTAGGAGTAATTCATCAAATTGGGTAGATCTAAAATAATAACAGACCCTTGCTAGGATCTATACATATTGATATACATATAGATCCACCAACTTTACATTTTAGGCATGTCCCTGATTTAAAACTAGCTAGAATTCATTTACCCATAAATGGTTTTTTCCAGGTATGAAAGCTTTTTTTTTATGTTCGCCGGAAATCACATCTTATAATCTATTTTCCGAAATAAATAAAATAAATATCTGTGTTATGCTCCATAAAAAAGTCTGAATTTTTGTCCCTTCCGATCTAATTAATCTTTTGTTTTTGAATAGAAAGAAATAAAGAAGCCATTGCCATTGCCGGAAATAGTAGGCCTACTAAAGGCACAAAAATAGAGGGAAAATGAAAAGTTGTCATAAAATGCGCTACCTTGATGTACTGTTTTATTTTGGAAATTAACTCATTATAATTATAATAAATTATAATGATAATAAATTATAATGAGTTAATTTGAATTCGGAAGAAACATCCTTCGCAAACAAGATAGCAATAGAAGGAGTTCGATTAAACGCTCAATCATGATAGCTAGACTCTTCTGGGAAGTATCTCGTGTGAGAAAGTCCACTGGAATATCCCGCAGCGTTTGAAGTTTCACAACAAGGCGGTCTAGGACTTGAATTAATTCATTGAAGACCCACATTGCGTTTTTTGTATTCATCTTATTAAAATCCGGGGATTTATTAATTTTAATAAGGCTGGGTCCGAATTTATCTAGATAAAGAAAGAAGGCGTTTAGAGTCACTTGTAAGACTATGTTCATGACCTTTTTCCTTTCAGAAGGTCCCGCCGAAGCGTTGTCTATTGCTTCCCAGAACTGTGGTTCCACATAGTGTGGATTTACCACTTCAAGTTTCTTGTCTAGGATAAGAAGGCATCCAAGTACCTCCTCGATCAGATCGATCCCTTCATCATCCCACCACTCTTTCAACTCTAGTTTCTTAATAACTTCCGGAATCAACATTTCTTCTCCGAATTTTAAAAGTTTAAATAATGAAATTATTTCTGTAAGTTCCAATAGAAGAATTATTTCTAGATTTTTACTTCCTTCTTTTTCTTGAGAACCAGAGTCGGATATTTTTTGATTCTCGATAAAATAGGATAATAGATCAAGCAGGTTTTCCAAGATCCTTATCTTGGGATCTAGAGTCTCCTGGAGATGCTTCCACGTAGGATAGTCGACTAGGATAAAACGGATCCTTTGAAGTTGCACAACAAGGAGCTTTAGGGTTTTCTTTAGATTATCGAAAACCAATCCGCTTTCTTCTGCATTGATCTCATTTGAATCAATAAATTCCATAAGGATGCTTTTGAATCTATCAAGATTCAAAAACAGATCGTCCATAACCTCTAGTACGCAGATTAGGTCCGATATATCCTTATATAAATCTTTACGAGGCCCCCCGGAGGCCTTCTGCATTTTGACCAATAACCCCGGCTCCGCATAGAAGGGATGTACCAATTCAAGTTTTTTGTTTAGGATAACTAGAATTTGATGTATATTGTCGGTCAAACCGATTACTTCCATTTTTTTATCGGTCCCCTTCACTTTGGAGAGCAATCTCTGCATCAACTGGCCCAGGTCTTGACTTAGATAGCCTAAGTCAGTTAGAACTGCCCGTGCGGCCTGTCTTCCCATTTTTTTAGGGGTTACAGAGCCCTCTTGGGCAGATCCTTCTTCGCCAGAGCCCTCTTCACCAGATCCCTCTTCGCCAGAGCCCTCTTGGGCAAATCCTTCTTCGCCAGAGCCCTCTTGGGCAGATCCTTCTTCGCCAGAGCCCTCTTGGGCAGATCCTTCTTCGCCAGAGCCCTCTTGGGCAGATCCTTCTTCGCCAGAGCCCTCTTGGGCAAATCCTTCTTCGCCAGAGCCCTCTTGGGCAGATCCTTCTTCGCCAGAGCCCTCTTGGGCAAATCCTTCTTCGCCAGAGCCCTCTTGGGCAGATCCTTCTTCGCCAGATCCCTCTTCGCCAGAGCCCTCTTGGCTTGTAAACTGAACTGAATCGGTTTCAACCATAGTTTGAGGAGGGGGAAAATCCAACTTCATCCAGGACAGGCACTCCCATCCATCCTCATCATGATCTTTTAGTTTCTCTTTGTAAAAAGAGAGAAAATGATCCAACCCCTGTTGATTTTGCTTTGGATTGGTGTGTTTTGGCTCAAAAGAGAACAGATCATCGACCAAAGCTTCGATCAAAGTTTGTCCCGGTTTTAAAAGAATCCGTCTCATCCTAGGCGAATCTTTAATAGAAAGAATTTCTTCTTGGATGTTAATTCGACTTCTTCTTCTCGAAGAGACGTTCACTATCGATTTTTCGAAAGGATTTGGAAAAAAGAATTCAGCACAGTTTCTGAAGTACATGCTCAAATTAAATTTACCAAAACTAAGGAAAAAGCTTCCTTTTTTATCTCCCCCAAAAAAAAGAAAGACTTTTGTGTCCAAAGAAAGTGCAATGAACGCCAATTTTTTTATTAAATAAATACGATTTGAAAAATCCGTTTTTTGTAAGAAATTTAGATAAGCCTCTTCCCCTTGGGCAGGGTTTAAATCAAAGATGTTTGGTGAATTTTGAAAATCATCACCGTCCCAATCGTCATACAAATAGGACTTTGAATAACAAATCATTGCTGACTGAGACTTTCTCAGTCTACCTTTATCAAGATACGATTTCAGCTTTTTATCAAAATAGGCTCGGATAATCATAATTTTCATCCTTTCTTTCCTCTATGGAAAGTCTTTTGTTTTGTATGTCAAAGACATCTATAAGCCGTTGATTTGTAGTAGGTGTTGATTTGTAGTAGGTAAGGATATAATAATGACCTTCACTCGTAGACCCGACTTCATACCAACACAGGACTTCATCTTACAAAATGAAAGTCAACTAGAGAAAAATTATATAAAATTAGATACAAGACGCTGCTTTCTTTTTTTCATTAATTTCATTTCATTATTCTATATTTCCTTCAAAACTTCAGCTTTCTTAATTTCATTTCATTATTCTATATTTCCTTCAAAACTTCAGCTTTCTTAATTTCATTTCATTATTCTATATTTCCTTCAAAACTTCGGCTTTCTTTAAAAGATTGTGAACAGTTCTTGTGGGTTGAGCCCCTTTTTCTAAGAAATCTAGAATAAGAGGAACATTTAAATAAGTTTTCTTTTTCATTGGATCATAAAAGCCTACTTTCCTAAGATCTTTTCCTTCTCTTCGCGATCGAACATCAATTGCAACAATTCGATAGACGGCTCATTGGGATAGATGTAGGTCTAGAATACCCCCCCCCCTAGAACCGTATAGGAAGTTTTCCCCTCGTACGGCTCGAGAAAAAATGATTTGATTCAAAGGTTTGTCTATGTATGTAATTCTAAGAAATGAAATGCCAAATGGGCCTAGAAATTAGACTATGATTTCAGTCTTTTTTCTTCCCGAAAATGAAAAATAAACCATTCGTACTCATAACTCAAGTTGGATAATTCTCAAATAGCTCTACTTTACTAAATTGGATTTATTGAGTGGTCTTTACTCCCTTTTGTTTGTCTCGTTTGAATTCTTTAGTCTGGTCTAGGTATTGAGACTATCGAAAATGGTGTTTACTTGTTCTTAGATCCTTTATGTTTCTTTTGAATCAGTGGGTTTAGACATTACTTCGGTGCTTCTGAATCCTTCCAAAATGGCAGCAACATACCCCTTTTGTATTCCTTTCTAGGTATGGACAGTGGATTCCCACATGATACACTTTGACTCGAAAATCGTTTGTTAAATTCCAACAAGTTTTTCTTTTAAATTGGAAAATTGCTCGAATTGGATTCTTTCTATTTCTATATTAATACATTTACGAAGCTGTTCCAATTATTGGCATTAACCCTAGATCCTTGCCCCCCGATAAATGAATAAATCCTTGCTACTCGAGCTCCATCATGCACTATTTACAACCCACCATTTTTGGTTGGGTTCGAGTGTAAAAGATACAAACAATGTCGAGCCAAGAGCACCCTCATTCCGCGATAAATGAAAATGGTGGGTGTAAAAATCCACAACGGATCGTATCCTTCAAGTCGCACGTTGCTTTCGACCACATCGTTTCAAACGAAGTTTGACCATAATATTCCCAAATTTGGAACCGGTATGAAATTGATTCAAGTGTGGAATCATGAATAATCATTCATTGGGCTGTCCATAAACAGCGTAATCGATATAATATGTGGAACAATTATTCTGAAAAAAGCTTAACATAAATAAAAAAAATATCGAATTGAAAAAGTTTCCTAGTTAGGAAACTGAACTGACCCATCTATTGAAATTCAATTCTGGATCAAAGCCTATCCGCTGCTCCCGTACTTCAAAGAAGTACGAGAGGAAACGGATAGGTGGGACGGACGGATTTGAACCTTCAATTTCAGGATTTCTCCCGCTGCCTTACCACTCGGCTACGCCCCATTTACATTTGAAACCTACATACAACTAAGTTAGACTCTCTTTTCGAGAGTCTGGATAAAAGTCTATCCGCTCCCGTACTTCTTTGAAGTACGGATAAGAGAATCAATGGATAGGCCGTGGGACGAAAGGATTCGAACCTTCGATTGTCGGGACCAAAGCCCGCTGCCTTACCACTCGGCCACGCCCCATTTACATCAAATTAAACCTATCCTATATATATACTTATACTATAAGTGTATATAGTTTGTCAAGTCCAGTCAAAATAGGGATCGATCTATCCAATAGATTAGGACTAGAATTTGGATAGATATAGATCTAGAATTCAACTGAATTTATTGATCATTACATAGAATTCAATTAACATATTGTATGAAAGTATTATTTCTTCTATTCTCAATTGAGAATTGGAAGATTTTTGATTGGGTGGGTTGAAAGAAAAAGAAGGAGTTTTTGTCTACCTTACTTTCTTTCTTTTTCCTTCTATCAAAAACTCAATCAAAATGCAATTATTCCCAAGAACAAAATAAATGGCTGTTATGTTTAATATCCTTAGTTTGATCTGTATTAATTCTGCCTTTTCTTCGAGTAGTTTTTTCTTCGGCAAATTGCCCGAAGCCTATGCTTTTTTGAATCCAATCGTAGATGTTATGCCAGTCATCCCTCTGTTTTTTTTTCTCTTAGCTTTTGTTTGGCAAGCGGCTGTAAGTTTTCGATGAAATCCTTACTAATAATGAATATCCGAAAAAATGGATGATTTCTTCAAGAAAAAATTCTAACAATTGAGAAAATCAGAGAAGTTGGAGAGTATGAACGCTCGATTCGGACACTGAAATTCTTGAATAGTCGCCATAACTACGGCTTACCCCCATCATTTTTGACCTTTTTTCAATGAAAGACCCTATTTTTGGTCTCCCACAATAAAGGAATTTTTTTTTGAATGAAAAAGAAATGAATTTGTGACGAGTTCTATTTCTAGAAAAAAACCTCATTGCTTGGTGTCAAAATAAGATATGTGGTAGAAAAATCGAAGATCTATTCTCTTTTTTTTTCCAAAAAATTATCTTGGAGATTTTGTCATGCTTACTCTGAAACTCTTCGTTTATACCGTAGTGATATTTTTTGTTTCTCTCTTTATCTTTGGATTCCTATCTAATGATCCGGGGCGTAATCCTGGACGTGAAGAATAAAATCCAAAGGGTTTTCTTGGTTCATTTTCCAATTTTCTTAGGATTTGATCTATTTCACATATTGAATTAAGAAATTCAAAATTGGAAAAGAATAAATCAAGTCAGCAACGAAAACGGAAAGAGAGGGATTCGAACCCTCGGTACGAATAACTCATACAACGGATTAGCAATCCGACGCTTTAGTCCACTCAGCCATCTCTCCCAATTGAAAAAGTACTACATTACACATAATGTAAAATGGAAGTAGTCTTTCTTTCTCTATTTTATGATAGATAGATAGAGGTTCACAAATCAGGAA